TTACATATAATTTATTAATTTATTCAGAAGTAATTCGCGGGATTATGCACCTTTCTTTCTTAGTTCTAACGAACAAAAACGAACAAAGTGCATCTGGTTGGATCCAGCCTATTTTTGAAATAAACAACTCGCACACACTCCCTTTCCAAAAAAGATCAATACACCGAGCACTACACTTAGATTTATTAGATTTGTTGCTAAAATATCGGTATTAAATCTTAAACTCCCGGCGGATGGCCAGTGACCCAAGGAAAGGAAAGAATCAGTTACATTTTTCATATGATCTCCCCTTATAGATAGACTAAAAAAATAGAACAGAGTTCTTTTTGTATCACGTCCCGCCCTCTTTTTTTTTTTGCAATTGAAATTCCCAATAAGAATGATACTTAATTAGAATTAGGTTATAATTAGGTATCAGGCTATATCTCAAATCTCACATCAGTCCTTCCCAGAGTTATTGTCTCAACGAAGAATTGTAGGAGTGAAATCTTGCTATAATTTTAAAGGGCAAGTGGCAATTAAAAGTTAAAAAATACTTATAGTATTTTTAGGTTAAACTAAACAAAAGGATTCGCAAATAAAAGCGCTAATGCTACAACCAGCCCATAAATTGTTAAAGCTTCCATAAAAGCTAGACTAAGTAATAAAGTACCTCGTATTTTTCCCTCCGCCTCGGGCTGTCTCGCAATACCTTCTACAGCTTGACCCGCAGCAGTACCTTGACCAACTCCAGGTCCAATAGAAGCAAGCCCTACGGCCAATCCAGCAGCAATAACGGAAGCGGCAGAAATCAATGGATTCATGAGAAGTTCCTCGCAAAAAATAAAAAAAATGGTTAATGATACAACCAAGAATTAGGACTTAACTATTCCGAATCATTCTTTGAGTTCGTCGTTATTTGTCTTTATTTCAATTTAATCTCCTTATTCTTATTCATTCAATTCACAGCCATAGACCAGACTAAAGGAAAAGACTTCTATTTGAAAGCCAGGTCCGGAGTAGGGCAAATTATATATATCGCGAGTTCATATATAACTAGTCAATTATCACATATACATGCCTTTGTTACATAATGTAAACCAACGATTCGTATCTTAGATTCAATCGGATTCTATAAATTTGCTTTGAAACATCCACAAAAGTTCGCTTAGAGCCATTAGATTCCATATATCTAATTGAACCCCTCTCCTAACAAAAACTTTTTTAGGACTCTAAGTTTTTGTAAACCTTTTTTTCCCTTTTAGTTCTCAGCACATGGGATACAACATCGAAAATCGAAATCATTAATATTTAGATTTACTATTGAAATTGGGTGAACAATCTAGAATATTAATTGAGGAAGGTAAAGATAAAAGGGCCAAACCAGAAAAATGGGAAAAAGATCTTTTTCCCATTTTTCCAACAATTCGCTCATATCATAATCTTTATTTGCGATTACTCTAGATTCTAGCTCGTAATATACCATACTTTGGATGTTTATTTTTCTTAAGTATAGTATCTTGAGACAGGCATACATTGACTTGGGCTAAGCTAAGCAAAAACATAGTTCAAAACTAGTCAATGATGACCCTCCATAGATTCTCCTATATAAGCCGCAGCTAAAGTTGCAAAAATAAGAGCTTGAATACCACTTGTAAATAATCCAAGAAACATAACCGGTATAGGAACTACTAAAGGTACTAAAGAAACAAGAACAACAACTACTAATTCATCAGCTAATATATTCCCGAAAAGTCTAAAACTAAGTGATAAAGGTTTTGTGAAATCTTCTAAGATGTTAATGGGTAAAAGGATTGGGGTTGGTTGAATGTATTTACCGAAATAACCTAATCCTTTTTTACTAAGACCCGCATAAAAATATGCCAATGACGTGAGTAAAGCTAAAGCAACCGTAGTATTTATATCATTTGTGGGTGCGGCTAACTCCCCATGAGGTAACTCTATGATTTTCCAAGGTAAAAGAGCCCCTGACCAATTAGAAACAAATATAAATAGAAAGAGCGTTCCAATAAAGGGAACCCAAGTAACGTATTCTTCTCCAATCTGGGTTTTGCTCACGTCGCGAATGAATTCAAGAACATATTCGAAGAAATTCTGACCATCAGTCGGAATGGTTTGTGGATTCCGAACAGCTAGAGTGGCAGAACCTAATAAGATAGCAATTACAACCCAAGAAGTAATAAGTACTTGGGCATGGACTTGTAACCCCCCTATTTCCCAATAGAGATGTTGGCCTACTTCCACACCGGATATATCGTATAAGACTTTTAGTGTGGTGATGGAAGATGATAGAACATTCATATTGCCCTCTGACAGAAATAGAACTTTAATAAAATAAATTATTTTGATTCAACCGAATTCTAGATTCTATTTTGTATACCAACTAATCACATAATCGCCCATTTTTTTATCTCTTTTTGAGATTAGGGAATAATAAGCGAATCCAGAAATCTATGGAGTTATAATTTTCTTATTATTAATCAAAGGAAAGGTTTCTTAT